GTGAGGATAAATAAAGTAGCTTCTAATAGAGGTTATGTACAGCCTATGGGGAGGGCATATAGCCTATAGGGGAATATATAGCCTATAAAAAAAGGGGGGGGGAAAAAAAGAAAGTCATAAAGGGGTATATATATTTTATAAAAGGTATATATGTATCCCGTAAAGGGCCGTATACTAGCCTATAAAGGGGGTATATACTAGCCTATAAAGGGGGTATATACTAGCCTATAAAGGGGGTATATACTAGCCTATAAAGGGGGTATATACTAGCCTATAAAAGGGGTATATACTAGTCTATAAAAGGGCTGTATATTAGCCCATAAAAGGGGTATATACTAGCCTATAAAAGGGGTATATACTAGCCTATAAAAGGGGTATATACTAGCCTATAAAAGGGGTATATACTAGCCTATAAAAGGGGTATATACTAGCCTATAAAAGGGGTATATACTAGCCCATAAAAGGGGTATATACTAGCCCATAAAAGGGGTATATACTAGCCTATAAAAGGGATAAATGTTTTATCTTGTTATTATGTCCGTGTGTCCAGTCATAAATAGTGGCGCCAGTGTGATGGGGATATAAAGGGGATCATAGTCACAAGCTATGAGTTTAATCGTTACACTTATTTGACAGAATTGAGCAATTTGGAAGATCCAGTTGGACTCACTTAGGTAAATATATGAGTATCTTACAAGCAAATGAAGGTTCTATAAGTATGCATAATATGGACTTGTTACCATGCATTTTTCTGTTGCGTTACCGGATACGTCGATTGAAAGTTGAGGCGAAGGAATAAGCATTGACGCTGTTTATGGGATGTCTGGTTATGGTTAAATTAATTTTATACTGAAGTTTAATTTAATGATTTAAGCATTAGTGAACATGATATAAGACATGATATGTCAGTTTAAATATGTTTTAATTAAGTTAATGATTATTATACATATACATTTTTTAAACATACATTATATTGTTGTAAAAATCTTGTATGTGCGAGTCAAAATGTGTTGATACATATAATGGTTATTATACATATATGTCTTATTGCATACATTATATTGGGGTTAAGATTGATATGTATGTTTTAATGTGTACATATTTATATTAATGATTATTATACATAAATACCTTATTGCATTCATATTTATGGGTTTTGAATGATGTGTTGATTTTAATGGGTACATATGTATAATAATGGTTATTATACATATATGTCTTATTACATGCGTAATCTTGAAAATTCCAAGGTTAATATGAGGAGTCTTAACGTTAGGTCAAGAATATTATGGTAATGAATATGTGAGGTTACATAAAACATGGGATTAAGTAAATATGTACATCTTAATATGATGTATATAAATTTATGTTTATTATACATATATGTCTTATTACATACATATATTGATTAAGAATTAAATATGTACATCTTAATATGTATTTATATATATTAATGATTATTATACATATATGTCTTATTACATTATATTTTAATAGTACAAGATTATATATGAGGAATCTTAATATTAGGTTAAGCATATTATGATAATAAATATGTGAGATTACATAAAACATAGGATTAAGTAAATATGTACATCTTAATATGATGTATATAAATTTATGCTTATTATACATAGCGACGTTTAAATTTTAAGAAGCTTGTTTTCTAGGAGGCCTAGGGTTGGGATAAAGAAGATAAAGATAATAAAGTATAATCCGGAGGCGATTTGGCCGATGATGATGAATGGGTCTTCTACTGGTTGACCTCCGATTCATGTGAGAATTGCTGTGTTAGTGATAAGGACCCAGAAAAAGAATTTTGTTGGGGGGCGAAATATGAGTGAGCGTAGCTTAGAGGTGTGGGTAAAGGGTATAACAAAGAGGATTAGGATGGAGAATAGTAAGGCAAGGACTCCTCCGAGTTTATTTGGGATTGAACGAAGGATGGCATAAGCGAATAGGAAGTATCATTCTGGCTTGATGTGTGGGGGGGTGACTAGGGGGTTGGCCGGGGTGAAGTTGTCGGGGTCGCCCAGGAGGTTGGGGGCAAAAGTGGAGAGTATTGTAAGGGCACCTAGTATGATGACAAAACCTAGGAGGTCTTTGTAGGAAAAGTATGGGTGGAATGTAATTTTGTCTAGGTTGGAGTTTAAGCCGGTTGGGTTGGAAGAGCCTGTTTGGTGAAGAAAGAGGAGGTGGACCATGCTTATTGCCGCGATGATGAAAGGTAAAATGAAATGAAATGTGAAGAATCGGGTGAGGGTTGCATTATCAACTGAGAATCCGCCCCAGATTCATTGTACAAGGTCTGAGCCGATGTACGGAGCAGCTGAGAGAAGGTTGGTAATTACTGTGGCGCCTCAGAATGACATTTGGCCTCATGGTAATACGTATCCTACGAAAGCTGTAGCTATAACTAGAAAGAGTAAAATGACTCCGATGTTTCATGTTTCTTTATAAAGGTATGAACCATAGTAAAGGCCTCGTCCGATGTGGAAGTAGATGCAAATAAAAAAGAATGATGCGCCGTTGGCGTGGAGGTTGCGAAGCAGCCAGCCATTGTTAACGTCTCGGCAGATATGGGCGATAGAGGAAAATGCGAGGGAGGTATCGGCTGTATAGTGTATAGCTAGAAACAGGCCGGTGACGATTTGGGCAATAAGGCAGAGTCCTAGTAGAGAGCCGAAGTTTCATCACGATGAAATGTTGGCTGGTGTAGGCAGGTCGATGAAAGAGTTGTTGATGATTTTGAGAAGGGGGTGGGATTTTCGAATTGGGGCCATAAGTTTTTGTAGTTGAATAACAGCGATAGCTTTTCAAGCTATAGGTCCAGGTTAAACTCCTGGCAGAAATAAATGATTATAGAGTTTTTTATACTAATTGGTCTTCTAGCGGTAGCTTCAAATCCCTCGCCTTATTATGCTGCGTTGGGGTTGGTTGGGGGTTCTGGGGTTGGGTGTTTTATATTAACCAAGGGAGGTGTGAGTTTTTTATCTTTAGTTTTGTTTCTTGTATATTTGGGGGGAATAATAGTTGTATTTGCTTATTGCGCTGCGTTGGTGGCGGAGCCTCATCCGGAAGCGTGAGGAAATCGTGTAGTGATGGCATATCTAATCATTTATAATCTTTTACTATTAATTTTATTAGGGTTAAATAGTGAGCATGTGGGCATAGAAGTTTTGTCTGTTGGGGTTGGGTGGGGGTTGGAACATACTGAGTGGTTGGGGGTTGGAGATTTATTATGTAGTGGGGGGTGAGCGTTATTTTTTGGGGGCTGAGCGTTGCTGTTAACACTGTTTGTGGCGTTAGAGGTGGTACGTGGGTATAAGTGGGGTGGGGTCTTACGAGCTGTAAGGTAAGGAGGGTGAGGGTAAGGGTAACAAAAAAGATTGAGAGGTAGGTTTTGATCAGGCCGGTTTGGGAGATTCGAGTAACTTTAATAGGTTGCAGTTGGGCTTTTTCAATATGGTCTGGGCCGAGTTTTTTTATTATGATCGACTCTATTAGGTGAGTAATAACTTGGCCTGCCGTGTTAAGAATAATATCAGAGGAAGTACGGTGGATAATTTGATTGTAAAATAGCGGGTCATATTTTTTGGAGTTTAAGTTTGTGGGGGGGCTTACTCAAAAAATTTTTGCTAAGTCGTAGGCAATGGCAAAAGCAACAAATGTAATAACTAGGGCAGTCATTTTCATGTAAATTGGTATTGTGTGTGTGATGGGGTGATTTGGTAGCGTAGTATTATAGATTAGTAGCCCGGCTAAGATGCTGCCTACAGCAAGGCGTGCTAAGGAGTTTAAAACACGATTATCACTTTCATCAAAGAGGAGTGTGGGGTTTGTGCGAGGGTATATTATTGAAGCGAAGTAAATTAGTCGTATGCTATAGACTGCAGTGAAAGCGGTTGCAATAAGGGTTAGGAGAAGGGCAATGGAGTTGATATGTGATGTGTTGGCTGCTTCAATAATGGCGTCTTTGGAATAAAATCCTGCGAGGAACGGAGTCCCTATTAGGGCGAAACTGCCGATTGAGAGGCAGGTGGTAGTTATTGGAAGAGTATGTTGGAGTCCCCCCATTTTTCGGATGTCTTGTTCGTCATTAATAGAGTGGATAATAAGGCCGGAGCATAAGAATAATATGGCTTTAAAAAATGCGTGGGTGCAGATGTGGAAAAAGGCAAGGTAGGGAAAGTTAAGGCCAATGGCGACTATTATGAGACCTAATTGGCTTGAAGTAGAATAGGCAATAATTTTTTTGATATCGTTTTGGGTTAGGGCACAGGTAGCGGCAAAAAATGTGGACACAGCCCCTAAGCAGAGGCAAATTGTTAAGGCTGTTTGGTTTTGTGAAATAAGGGGGTGAATGCGAATGAGAAGAAAAATGCCAGCTACTACTATTGTGCTTGAGTGAAGAAGAGCAGAGACGGGGGTTGGGCCCTCTATTGCTGAGGCGAGTCATGGGTGGAGGCCGAATTGAGCGGACTTGCTCGCTGCGGCTGCAATAAACCCTATTAGAAGAATTGTTGAGGGGGGTATAGAGAGGATGTGTGGGAGTTCCACTGACTGGGCATTTTTTATTAGTCAGCAGAATGTTAGTAAGAATCCGATGTCTCCCACTCGGTTATAAAGTACGGCTTGTAATGCTGCGGCTGCAGCATTGCTTCGGGCGTGATATCAGCCAATTAGTAGGAAAGATATAATTCCTACTCCTTCCCACCCCACAAAGAGAAGAAGAAGATTTCCGGCCGAGACGAGGGTAATTATGGCTAATAGGAAGACCAGGAGATATTTAAAGAAGCCACTAATGTTAGGGTCAATTTGCATATATCAGGTAGAAAATTCTAGGATGCTTCAGGTAACTATTAGGGCGATGGGGATAAAAAGGATGGTATATTTATCAAATTGGGTTGTGAGAGAGAGGTTGGAAATTCCTAGGTCAAACCATTTAAGGTTGGCTGAGGAATTTATTTGGCCCTCGGATAAAAACATTAGAAGGGGAATTAGGGAAACAAAAAATGCAGTTTTAACTGCATTTTTTGTATTTAAGTGGAAGTGTTTTGATCGAGGGTTTGTTAGGGGATAAATAAGGAGTAAAATAGATATTATTATGGTGGTGAAGGTTACTGTGTTTATTATAAGCATAACTCACACGAATGATTAAAATGGTATGAGTGCGAGCTAGCCATGGAATCGAACCATGGTGGTGAGAAATTAGCAGTACTCATTACGCCAGGCTGGCTCGGTGAATAAATGGGTTTTAACCTTTATTTCTAGAATCACAATCTAGGGTTTTTATTAAACTATATTCACTTTAAAAGACTAGTTCGGGTTTAAAGATAAGAAGAAGTCCTGGAAGGATGTGGAGGAAGAGTAGAAGGTGTTCTCGAATTTGAAAGGGAAACAGTATTTTGATGTGGTTTGGAGGAGAGCCGCGTTGAGTTGATCAAAGGACATATAGTGTGTAGGCGGTTGTAAAAATCAGATTAAGAGCTACAATAAAGAAGGCAGAGGCGGATCAGTTAAAAAGTGGAATAATAATTAATATTTCTGCTGCAAAGTTAATAGAAGGGGGGAGGGCTATATTAAAAAGAATAATTATTAGTCATCATGCTCCGGCCAAAGGAAATATAATGAGGGCTCCTCGGAGGAGAATTATTGTTCGGCTGTTTGTGCGTTCATAAATGGTATTAGCCAGGCAGAAGAGAGCTGACGAAGTGAGACCGTGGGCAATTATTATTGCTATTGCTCCTGAGTAGCTTGCTGGGGAGGCAATTAGGGTGGCGACCACTACAAAGTTTATGTGACTGACTGAGGATATAGCAATTAGGGCTTTTAGGTCAGTTTGACGTAGGCAGAGGAGGGCAGTGGCTAGAATACCAAGAATAGCAATAAATATAAAAAGTATAGTAAAATCTGAGATGTATTCTCGGAAAAGAGGGCCCGTGCGGAGGATCCCGTAGCCTCCTAGTTTGAGTAGTGTCCCTGCTAAAATTATTGAGCCTGCAATTGGGGCCTCAACATGGGCTTTGGGGAGTCATAGGTGGAGGCCAAATAGGGGTAGTTTTACGAGGAATGCCAGATTAAGTGCAAGTCAAAATATGCCGGGGTAGTTGGAGGTTTTAGTAATATTTAAGATGAGGGTGAGGGTTGAAAACAGGGAGCTTTTGTCAGCATAGATTTGAATAAGGCAGATTATTAATGGAACTGCTCCGATTATCGTGTAAATAGCTAAGAAGATGCCGGCTAGCAAGCGTTGTTCTTGGGCACCTCAACGGGTGATAATAATTATAGTCGGGATTAAGGAGGCTTCGAAGAAAATGAAAAACAAGAGTAAGTCAGAAACTGTGAAAGCTAAAAGTGTTGTGAGTTGCAAAAGAATGCCGTTGGCAATGTATACTCGTTGGCGGATTTTAGGTTCAAAAAATAATTTATTTTGACTGGCTAATATAGTTAGAGGGAATAGTCAGCAGGCTAAGATCGCCAGGGGTCCTGAAATTTTATCAATGAGGAAAATAGAGTCAGAAGAATTGAAGTCTTGTAAAAAGATCCACAATATTGAAAAGAATGCAGTTAAAAAGCCTTGGCCTGTGACTGCAGCTCATAAGTGTTTTGAGGGTGCTAAACTGGTTGTGATTAGGAGGGAAATTCATGCGGCGATAATTACTAGCATTGTAGGAGGTTAAGGGTTTTTAGGTTGTCATTGCCGTGAGAGCGGGCTGTGGCTACTATCAGGGAAAGACCGAGGCCTGCTTCGCAGGCTGATATTGTGAGTATTAGGAGGGGGGCTATAAGGGGTGTTGATGACAGTTGACTAGGTCAGAGACTTAGACCTATAAAAATTGTGAGTATTATACCTTCTAGGCAGAGTAGAGCTGATAGAAGGTGTATGCGATGAAAAGCCAAGCCTGCAAGTACGATAGAGAATATTATGGTGAGCATTGTAGCCATGGGGATACTATGGACTTAAACCATAATTAGTTGAGTCGAAATCAGCTGTCTTTTTTGGACTAGCATCCCATTCAGCTCATTCTAGACCTCCTTGGAGTCATTCGTATATAAAACCTAAGGTAAGAAGAATAAGAATAATTGAGGCTCAAATGATAGTTAAAATTGGGTTGTGGAGTTGGGTTGCTCATGGGGCAGGGAGGAGCAGGGCAATTTCTAAGTCAAATAATAGGAAAAGAATGGCTACAAGAAAAAATCGTATTGAGTAAGGTAGGCGAGCGGAGCCGAGGGGGTCGAAGCCACATTCATAGGGGGATAGTTTTTCTGTGTCTGGGGAAATTAGGGGGAGTCAAAAGCTTACAAGTGCTAAAACTAGTGAAATGAGGATGGCTACAGAGAAAAATATCAACATTACTTTCTCTCGGAGTTTCACCAAGATAAAATGATTGGAAGTCATACATATTAATTATATTAAGAAAGTAAGAGCCTCATCAGTAGATTGAGACATAAAGGAATAATCATACAACGTCTACGAAGTGTCAATATCATGCGGCGGCTTCAAATCCGAAGTGGTGTTGGGTGGTAAAGTGGAATAATAATTGGCGAAGAAGACATGTGGTTAAGAATACTGAGCCGATAATTACGTGCAGACCATGAAAGCCTGTAGCTACAAAAAAGGTGGTTCCGTAGATTCCATCAGCAATGGTAAATGGGGCTTCATAATATTCTATTGCTTGAAGTACGGTAAAATAGAGGCCTAGTGTTACTGTAATAGCCAGGGCTTGGAGGGCCCCTTTACGATCAGCTTGCATGATGCTGTGGTGGGCTCATGTAACTGATACCCCTGAGGCTAATAAGACTGCTGTGTTGAGTAAGGGGATTTCAAGGGGGTTGAAGGGAATAATCCCTGCTGGTGGTCAACATTCTCCGGTTTCTGGGGTTGGGGCAAGGCTGGCGTTGTAAAATGCTCAGAAGAAGCCGATAAAAAAGAATACTTCAGAGGTAATAAATAAAATTATCCCGTAGCGAAGTCCTTTTTGGACTGGGAGGGTGTGGTGACCTTGGAAAGTTCCCTCTCGGGTGATGTCTCGTCATCATTGATACATAGTCAATAATATTAGGATGAGGCCCAAGGCTAGAATATAAAAGGTATTAAGATGAAATCATGCGGCAAGGCCTGATGTTAATAAAAAGGCGGCGGCGGCTCCTGTTAGGGGTCAAGGGCTGGGGTCAACTATATGAAAGGCGTGAGCTTGGTGGGCCATAAGTGTTTTCTTGTAAATATAGGCTTAGAAGTAGAATAAAAACATAAGCTTGGATTATGGCTACTGCGATTTCAAGAATGGTTAGGAGGATAAGGACTAGGAATGTAATAAAGGCTGCTGTAGGAGAAAGGGAGAAAATTGCCAATACGGCAGATGAAATAAGGTGAATTAAAAGGTGTCCGGCGGTGAGGTTGGCAGTAAGTCGGACTCCTAGGGCTAGTGGTCGGATAAAGAGACTAATAGTTTCGATTAGGATAAGGACGGGAATAAGCGGGGTGGGGGTGCCCTCCGGCAGAAAGTGGGCCAAGGAGTGATTAAATTGGTTGCGGAAGCCCACGAGAACAGTTGCTAGTCAGAGGGGGACGGCTAATCCGAGGTTAATTGAGAGTTGAGTCGTTGGTGTAAATGTATAGGGAAATAAACCTAGCAGATTCATGCTTAAAAGAAAAGTTATTAAAGAGGTCAAAATGAAAGCTCATTTATGAGCAGGCAGGTTTAAGGGGAGTAGGAGTTGTTTGGTGAATAGTATTAAAAATCAGTTTTGGAAAGTTAAAAGACGATTATTAACCCATTGTGCCGAGGGGGTTGGGAAGAATAATCATGGGGTTAATATAGCTACTAGGATGAGGGGGAGCCCAAATGAAGTTGTGGAGGCAAATTGGCTAAATAAGTCTATTGTCATGGTCAGGTTCATGTAAAGTTAGATGTTTTTGTGGATTGGGGGTTGGGTGTACCTAGGCTGGTATGTTTAAGGATTTTTTTAGGGGTTAGGGAAATTAAAATTAATCATGTTAAAAGAAAATAAAAGAGCCATGGGGCTGGATTAAGTTGGGGCATGTCACTAAGGGTGGTCGGAGTCACCTGTCTACAGCTTAAAAGGCTGTCGCTAACCTACAGCTTCTTAATGATTAGTCTTGGGCAAAAGCTCAGTCGAAGAAGTTTTTAATTGGGAGGGCTTCCACTACAATTGGCATAAAGCTGTGGTTTGCTCCACAGATTTCAGAGCATTGGCCGTAATAGACTCCTGGGTGAGCAATAAGGAATGAGGTTTGGTTAAGTCGGCCTGGGATGGCGTCTGTTTTAATGCCGAGGGCTGGGACGGCTCAGGAGTGTAGTACGTCTTCAGCTGTAATAAGTATTCGTGTGGCTATTCCGGCGGGGGTAATTATTCGGTGGTCAACTTCTAAAAGGCGGAAGCCGCCTTGGTCTAGATCATGAGTTGGGGTCATATATGAATCAAAGTTTAGGCTGGGGAGGTCAGAGTATTCATAGCTTCAGTATCATTGATGGCCAATCGCTTTAATAGTAATATCAGGATCGCCTACTTCATCCATTAGATAAAGAATGCGGAGGGATGGGAGGGCAATAACAATGAGAATAATAGCGGGTATGATAGTTCATACTATTTCAATTTCTTGGGCGTCAATCGTGTTAGTGTTGAAGAGTTTAGTAAATATTAGTACAGAAATGATGTACAGAACAAGTATACTAATTAATAGTACTGCTATTAGGGCATGGTCATGAAAATGAAGTAATTCTTCTATGATAGGGGAGGCTGCGTCTTGGAAGCCTAGTTGGGTTGGGTGTGCCATGGAAGAATACAAGAGTTTAACTAGTTACTTTACTTTGACAAAGTAATATTATTATTTAACTAATTCTTCTAAGAAAGTGACAGAGAGGTCATGTGTCTGGCTTGAAACCAGGGTATGGGGGTTCAATTCCCTCCTTTCTCGTGTGAGTATGACAGGGAAAGTAGACTCTTCAAAGGTGTGGTAATGCGGGGGAAATCCTAGTAATCACTCAATATTTGTTGTTGTTAGTTCTGCTTCTAAGAGATGTCGTTTAGATGCAAAAGCTTCTCAGACAATAAATATTATTATAACGACGGCCACTAGGGAGATTAGGGAACCGATAGATGAGATAGTATTTCATAGGGTGTATGCGTCGGGGTAATCTGAATATCGGCGTGGCATGCCGGCTAAGCCCAGGAAATGTTGGGGGAAGAAAGTTAAATTAACTCCAATAAATATTACAACAAAATGAATTTTAGTTCATAATTCATGAAGGGTGAAGCCTGTGAAGAGGGGGAATCAGTGGACAAATCCGGCTATAATAGCAAAAACTGCTCCTATTGATAAGACATAGTGGAAGTGGGCAACTACATAATAGGTGTCATGGAGAACAATGTCAATTGAAGAGTTGGCTAAGACAATGCCGGTTAAGCCCCCTACTGTGAATAGGAAGATAAAGCCGAGGGCCCATAATATGGGGGCTTCTCATTTAATAATTCCTCCGTGTATCGTAGCTAATCAGCTAAAGACTTTAACTCCTGTAGGGATAGCAATAATTATTGTTGCTGATGTAAAATAGGCTCGAGTGTCTACATTAAGGTCTGTGGTGAATATGTGGTGGGCTCATACGATGAAGCCTAAAAGGCCGATAGAGAGCATAGCCCACACTATTCCCATGTATCCGAAAGGTTCTTTTTTATTGGAGTAATAGGCTACTACGTGGGAAATAATACCGAAGCCAGGTAAAATGAGGATATATACTTCTGGGTGTCCGAAGAATCAAAAGAGGTGTTGGTAAAGAATGGGGTCCCCTCCGCCTGCTGGGTCAAAAAAGGTGGTATTAAGGTTTCGGTCGGTGAGGAGTATTGTGATGCCGGCAGCTAAGACTGGGAGGGATAAGAGTAGAAGGACTGCGGTAATTAAAACCGATCAGACAAAAAGGGGAGTTTGGTATTGTGTGGTAGACGTAGGTTTTATATTAATAATAGTTGTAATAAAATTAATGGCTCCTAAAATAGAGGAGACTCCAGCTAGGTGCAATGAGAAGATGGCGAGGTCAACGGATGGGCCTGCGTGAGCTAGGTTCCCTGCTAGGGGGGGATATACGGTTCAGCCTGTGCCGGCTCCGGCCTCCACTGTTGATGATGCTAAGAGAAGAAAAAAGGAGGGGGGGAGTAATCAGAAGCTCATGTTATTTATTCGGGGGAAGGCTATATCAGGGGCCCCAATTATTAAGGGCACCAGTCAATTGCCAAAGCCTCCGATTAGGATAGGCATAACCATGAAAAAGATTATTACGAATGCGTGAGCAGTCACAATGACATTGTAAATTTGATCATCCCCAAGGAGGGTTCCCGGCTGGCTTAGTTCTGCTCGGATAAGCAGGCTTAAGGCTGTTCCGATTATCCCTGCCCATGCCCCAAAAATTAGATACAAAGTTCCGATGTCTTTATGATTAGTAGAAAAAAATCAGCGGGTAATTAACACAGGTAAAGTGGCCGAGCAGGCGGCGGGTTGTAGCCCCGAAGACAGAGGTTTGAGCCCTCTCTTTACCAGGCCCTGGGGTGTGACACGTGTGGTTGCAAACCTCAAGACGCAGAGTAATACCTGCCGGGGCTTCTCCCGTTTTTAAAGAAGCGGGAGAAGTAGAATGAAGCTCGCTGGATTGAGTATTTAGCTGTTAACTAAAATCTTACGGGATCGAGGCCCGTCATTCTAGAGGGCTTTATCTTAATTTAAAGGGTCTGAGTTGCATTCAGAAGATGTAGGTTGATGTCCTGCAAGTCCTACAGAAACTGAAGGGGTTTAACCTCCGCTTAAGGCTTTGAAGGCCTTTGGTCTTGTTATCCTAAGTTTCTAGAAGATGAGGAGGGTTGGGGTAAGGGGGAGAAGGGTAAGGGTTAGTGTGTTTATAAGAGCGGTTGTTGAGTAAGATTTTTTAGTTATTCGTCATACGGCTAAGGAGTTTGAGGTGTTGGGGGGTAATGTTAGGGTTATAATATAAGTAAGTCGGAGGTAGAAGAAGAGGGCTAGTAGGGAGGCGATTATAATTACTGTGGCAAGTAAAATTATGTTTTGTTTAATAAGCTCAAGAGTAATTAATAATTTAGGGGCAAAGCCTGTAAGTGGTGGGAGTCCTGCCAAAGAAAGTAACATAAGTATAGTGGATGTAGTTAGGGCAGGGGTTTTATGCCAAGAGGTTGAGATTTCTAACATTTTTGTAGTATTAAGTGTGATGAGGGCTAAAAATACGGCGGTTGTTATAATAATATATAAAGAGAAGTTGAATAGGGAAAGGAGTGGATTAAATTTTAAAATAATAATTATTCAGCCGAGGTGGCCGATAGAGGAGAAGGCCATGATTTTTCGGATTTGGGTTTGGCCAATGCCACCTCATCCTCCGACTAAGATGGAGGTGAGGCCTAGAATAATAGTTAGGTTGAGGTTAATGAGGTGTGAGGTTTGAAGTAGAAGGGTTATTGGGGCAATTTTTTGTCAGGTGGATAAGATAAGGTTTGTGGGGAGGGGAGTTCCTTGTATAACTTCAGGCATTCAAAAGTGTATAGGGGCCAGGCCGAGTTTTATTATCAGGGCAATAGATAGGGCATTTATAGGGAGGTCAGTGAGGGCGCAGATAGTCCACTCTCCCGTTTGTCATGCATTAATAAGGCTTGAAAATAAGACTAAGGCGGAGGCTGCAGCTTGAGTTAGGAAATATTTTGTAGCGGCTTCAATGGCTCGTGGGTGGGGTATTATAGCTATTATAGGGATAATAGCTAGTGTATTGATTTCTAGGCCGATCCAGGCAAGGAGTCAGTGGTAGCTCGAGAGGGTAATGGTTGTTCCAATAGCTAAGCTTAAGAGGAAAATTGTTAAGGCTAGTGGGTTAATTAGTAGAGGAAGGATTTGAACCAACATTGTTGGGGTATGGGCCCAAAAGCTTATTTAGCTGACTTTACTAAGGAGTAGTATAAAGGAAGTACTAAGGGTTTTGATCCCTTGGGTATAGGTTCAATTCCTATCTCTTTAAAGGAAGTGAGGGGGTTTGAACCCCTATGAGTCTCCCTATCAAGGAGATCCTTAACTTTCGGGCACGCTTCCATGGGAGTGGGGGGGTAAATAATATAGAAATGGGCATAGAAATGTGGAAAATAACTAAAGCTAGAGTTAAAGGTAAAAAATTTTTTCATACAAGGTGTATAAGTTGGTCGTAGCGGAATCGGGGGTATGATGCTCGAATTCAAAGGAAGCAAAGGGATAAAATTGAAGCTTTAAGTATAAGGGTTGGTATAGAGGTAACTAGTGAGGTTATGCATGAGCCTAAAAAGATGACAGCTGAGAGGGTATTTATTATTAGAATATTAGCATACTCTGCTAGGAAAAATAAAGCGAAAGGTCCTCCTGCATATTCAACGTTGAAGCCTGAGACTAGTTCTGATTCTCCCTCGGTAAGGTCAAATGGGGCTCGGTTAGTTTCAGCTAGTGTTGACACATATCATATGAGGGCTAGGGGTCAGAGAGGGATAATAAGTCATGTATATTGTTGTGTGAAGTTAAATACAGTAAGAGTAAATCCGCCTGCTATGAGGATAGTGCAGAGGATGATGAGGGCTATAGTGACTTCGTAGGAAATTGTTTGGGCAACGGCTCGGAGTGCTCCGATAAGGGCATATTTAGAGTTGGAGGCTCAGCCTGAGGCGAGGATAGTATAGACAGTGAGGCTGGAGATGGCTAGGATAAATAGGATGCTGAGGTTTATGTTAGAATAGGGGATTGGTAGGGGGAATGGAATTCATATAATTATAGCAAGGGTTAGGGCAAGGGTTGGGGCAAGAACAAAGAGAATTTGGGAGGATGTTGAGGGGCGGATGGGCTCTTTAATAAATAATTTTACGCCGTCGGCAACTGGTTGGAGGAGGCCAAATGGCCCAACCACATTGGGGCCTTTACGGTGCTGTATGTAGCCGAGGATTTTTCGTTCAATTAAGGTAAGAAACGCAACCGCTAGGAGAATAGGAATAATGTAAAGTAAAGGTAGGAGGTGTTTATACAGGAGCATCATGAGTTAGTGAGGGGATTTGAACCCCAGTTGAAAGGGCTTAGGTCTTTTGCATAACCAAGTTCTGCCACACTAACTACCCTGGTCTAGGGTGGGTTTATAGGTCGGAGCTAATTAAGATATTTTCATTAGTGGAGGGGTATGGCTTATTTGGGCATTGGCCATGTCACCCCGATCCTTTCGTACTAGGGGAGACTCTTTATAGATAGAAACCGACCTGGATTACTCCGGTCTGAACTCAGATCACGTAGGGTTTTAATCGTTGAACAAACGAACCTTTAGTAGCGGCTGCACCACTGGGATACCCTGATCCAACATCGAGGTCGTAAACCTACTTGTCGATAGGGGCTCTTGAAGTAGATTGCGCTGTTATCCCCAGGGTAACTTGGTTCGTTGATCGAATTATCGGGTCATTAAACATCAGTTTATTGATTCTTAGAGTTGTGGCTCGTGGATAAGGGCGTAGCCCGTTTGTCGTGGAGGTTATATTTTACTCCGCGGTCCTCCCAACCTAAAGCTAGTATTTAGTTCTTTTTATTAGTTTGGTTTAAGTATATGAAGATAAATATGTTGCTTAAAGCTCCATGGGGTCTTCTCGTCTTATAACTAAATCCCCGCTTCTTCACGGGGAGATCAGTTTCACTGATTGGAGGGAGGAGACAGTATAGCCCTCGTGATGCCGTTGATACGAGTCCCTATTTAAAGAACAAGTGATTATGCTACCTTTGCACGGTTAGGGTACCGCGGCCGTTAAACTTTGTCACTGGGCAGGCTGGACCTCTTATGTTAGTCAAGAGGCGATGTTTTTGGTAAACAGGCGGGGCTAAAGTTTGCCGAGTTCCTTCTTTCTCTTTTAATCTTTCCTGAAATGTTCTGGTGTAAGGTTAACGTTTAAGATTATAGGGTTTTCTAGATGTTTGTTACTATATTGTGTGGATTTACGTTAAGAGCCAGTGGATAGTCCGTTTTGGCTTATACTTACATTTTGGAGAAGGGCAAATTCTTGTTACTAGTTCTAGCATAATGACTTTTATAAAAGTATAAAACAGTTCAGTATTGATGAAGGGTTGAGGGGAACTAAATTAATTAGGGGGTGTAAAGATGATTAAGCTGTAACGCTTTTTAAAAGGTGGCTGCTTTTAGGCCCACTTTGTTTGGTTGCCCTTATTTACCCAATATTATAGGTTGTATCCTTTTTCAAATAAGCTGTGCCTTATTTGAATAGCACTTAAGTTTAAGGTATATCTTGATATAATAAAGAAACTTAAGGTAGAGCTAAGACTCTTTTCCTGAACAACCAGCTATCTCTAGGCTCGGTAGGTTTATCACCTCTACTTAAAAATCTTCCCACTCTTTTGCAACAGAGACGGGTTGGCCCCCTGGGGCTGTTTTGAAGTAGCTCGCTTAGTTTCGGGGTGACAAACTTAAATTTTCTTTTTGCTTGTTAAAACTGGCTAGACCATGATGCAAAAGGTACGAGGGGAGATCTCTGCTATTTATGGCTTTAAAATTATTTCATTTTTATTTCATCGTTCCCTTGCGGTACTTTATCTGAAGCGCCTAGGAATTTTTTGATCTCCTGTACTAAAATGTTAAAATGTTTTGTTATGGGGCAGTGGGTTGAGGGTTACATGGGGTTTATGTGGGCTAGATTTCAGGCTCAAGATGATCTGGGTCAAACAGACATTGCCTCGGTGTAAGCGGGGGGCTTTAGTTAAGCTACATCTTGTATAATCCAAGTGCACTTTCCAGTACACTTACCATGTTACGACTTGCCTCTTCTAAGGTATAATATAGGGGTTAGAAACTTAATGGGTATTATTGAAGAGGGTGACGGGCGGTGTGTACGCGTCCCAGAGCCGGGTTAAAAAGAACTCTCTATTTTCTTTTTACTACTAAATCCGCCTTCATGACCATGATTTCACATAGTCTTTCGTTTGTTCTAAGTTAGAAATTGTAGCCCATTACTTTCCACTCCGTGAGCTGCACCTTGACCTGACGTATTGATGTGGTCATTGGGCCTACTGAAAACGTTCACATGGTAGGCTTTCGACGGAGGTATACAGACTGAAGAGCTAAGGGTGGTTGGGTATAGCGGGGATCGTCGATTATAGAACAGGCTCCTCTAGGTGGGTGGGACACCGTCAAATCCTTTGGGTTTTAAGCATTGCTCGTAGTTCCCTGGCGTTTTTGGTGTAAGTTAATTGTTTACGGTTGGGCATAGTGGGGTATCTAATCCCAGTTTGTGTTCCCAGCTGTCGTGTATTCAAGTGTATTATTAGGGTAACTTTCGTTTATGTTCTTCTTAACAGCAAGCTTATTACTACTAAGTGTTAATTTGACCCTAATTTATTGAGACTTTAATCACGCTTAACGCCGATAGTTATTAACTTGAGCCCAATGGTATAGCCGCGGCGGCTGGCACCGGGTTGGCCGGCTCTCTGTTCACTGACTGAGTCAAGCTATCGCTTATAGACAAAATTTATCACTGCTGATTACCCTTGGGGGCGTGGTGAGACTAGGTGTTATGGGCAAACGGTTGTGCCTGATGCCGGCTCCTTAACCTGGTGGAGGTCTAAGGGCGTTCTCACGGGAGTGCTGAGACTTGCATGTGTAAGTTGAGAAAGAGTTAATAATAAGGCTAGGACCAAACCTTTTTACCCTCAGAACTTTTTAGGGTTCATCTTAGCGTTTTCAGCGCTATACTTTGTGGTTAAGCTATAAGAGTACAGGGCATAATTTAGTTAGAATGCCGGCTTTGGGGGTCGGTAGTAGAGGTTTGAGTCCTCTTGCCCTGAGGAATAGCTTTGAGCAGGGGTTATGCTGCAGTCTCCGGCTTACAAGACCGGTGCTTTAATTTAAGCTATCAGAGCTTAGCTTTTACTTGGACTTGCACCAAGAGGTACTGGCTCCTAAGGCCGGCGGAGGGCTCTTTTCCTTTAAAAGC